CAAAAAATCAAGGGAATGCTTGGATAATTGGTTTATATGGATTCTTCCTGGTTGAGACCATACATAAAAATGACATTGCCAAAAATTGACAAGATAATATTTCCACTTATTCATCAGAAGAGGAGTCTCTTTTGATGCCAGAATAGATTTTCCTCGATATCTAACATACTGCATAAAAGGATCCTTGAAGAACCATAAGGTGGCCGGAAAATCGTTAGCAAAGACTTCTTCAACAGGATATTTTATTTTTTCATAAAAACATATTCGCTCAAAAAAGATCCCAGAAGAGGTTAATCGTAAATGATTAGATTGGTTACGGAGAAAAAGTAAAATGGATTCGTATTCACATACATAAGAATTATATAGGAGCAAGAATAATCTTGGATTCCTTTTTGCAAAAATAGATTTTTTTGGAGTAATAAGACTATTCCAATTATAATACTCGTGAAGAAAGAGCCGTAATAAATGCAAAGAAGAGGGATCTTTCACGCAGTAGCGAAGGTTTTGAACCAAGATTTCCAGATGAATGGGGTAGGGTATTAGTACATCTGATGCATAATTTAAATGTGGGAATTTGTCCTCGAAAAAAGGAAATATGGAATGAATTGATCGTAAATTATAAGATTTTACGATTTCTGTCTCCTCTAAGGAAGGTACTAATCTTAGGGAAAACGGAATTTCCACAATGACTGCAAATCCCTCCGATATCATTTGAGAATACAAATTTTTGTTGTACCCCAAAAATCTATTTTGATTAGAATCATTAACGGAAATAAGAAAATGATTCTGTTGATACATTCGACTAATTAAACGTTTTATAATTAGTAAACTAGATTTCTTGTCATAACCTACATTATCCAACAAAAGGGATCTATTTAAACCACGATCATGAGCAAGTGCATAAATATACTCCCGAAAGATAAGTGGGTATAGGAAGTCATGTTGCTGAGATCTATCTAATTCTAAATATCCTTGAAATTCTTCCATTTAAAATTCGATTTGAACCAGAAAAGAAATAGGGAATTTATTGGGTTATCAAATGATACATAGTACGATACAGTCAAAACAAGGTATTTATAGTAAGAAAAAACTAGATACCTCGGAAACAAGTCAAACTCATCAACGGACTCTCTAGCCCCTTATGTTCATTTATAGGATAACAAGATAGTTAGAAGTCCTTTATTTTTTCAATGCAATCGCTCTTTTGATTTTGAAAAAAAAAAGTCTCTTTATCAATATACTGCCTTCTTCTACACATTTATCTCTACCCCATAAAGGGGAATAGCTAATAGTTAGGACTCATAAGAAATTTCTAATCCACTCATCAGAAAAGCCTTTCCCGCATTAAGCACTAATATATTTTTAACGTCTAATTAGATGGGGTAATCATTCAAAAATGAAGAACAGAAGCTCGTTACTTTTTATTTCCCTATAATTGGAACCTTATAGTAAGGCTCTACCCATTTATTCACTCGACCCCTAAAAAGATTCTTTTTAAAAAATTGTTAGACACCACGAATTTAAACAATTGAAATAAGATTTGGGACCTATTCAGTAAGAATGAAATATTCTCAGAATTATCTATTGCTACGACATGCTGCTTTTTCCATTCATTCCTTTCAGGATCAGTCGTGGTCTTACAAACTCTACCGATGGTATGGACGAATCTGTTGCTTCATACAAATGTGTAAAAGATGCTAGCCGCACTTAAAAGCCGAGTACTCTACCGTTGAGTTAGCAACCCCCAAAAACTAATTCGAATGTGTAGATACAATCAGAATCCCAATAAATAACGAAATTGAATGGCACAACGCAATCAACCCCCCCCCAAAAAAAAATGAAAAAAAAAATTCTAACCCACTCTGAACATAAAAAAAATGTTCAAATCCGACGAAAATACAAAAAATTCTCAGATAAAAGATAAAATAGGGATAAAGTCAAAGATTTTCAAATATTTATAGACCGCCTATTGTCTCTTATATTATCCATTAATTAGTATATATCGAGTTTTATTGATTTTAATCTTAATCAAAAAAGACTTCTTGTATGACAGAAAATCCAAGAACCCATTATTTGAATGAAATAAAATCTATGGAACAGGGATAAATGGATCCATTTATCCACGATCGGATTATATTTATTTGATACACTGTTGTCAATATGAATATTGAGAAAAGCATACAAAAGATAAAATAAATTCTAAATCGAACTAACAATTCTGATTTCAATCAATTAAAATGAATCAAATTCAAATTATTTTAATTGAAATATAAAAAAACTAAGGACTTGTGTTGGATTGGCACTATATATAAATATATAATATAGGTGGAAGACTAAATTAAGGAAGACGGGGGAGAAGTAGAAAAAAATGAGGTTATTCAATAACTAAAATAACCAGGTTTAGTCCTTTGTTTTTTTTTGTTCATAGAGTTCCAACGAAAACCACCCCATTGACGGTAATGCAAATTTTTATGTCTATAGACCCAATTACTTCTACGTCATTTCTTATTTATTCACTTGTTTCTATACTATTTTATTCTTTTTCTATACTATTTTATTTCGATTTCAAATTATTGGATCCATTATTATATCCATTAATATATCAATAAAATCGAAATCCATTTTTTGTCGTTATAAATAAACGACACCATTCTATAGTAACAATACTAAAAGTAACAATACTAAACGGAAGTATAATATGAATAGAACAAAAGAGGAACTAGCAAAGAAAAGAAAAGGTTATACAAAGCTATATACAAGTCATCCACACCTTCTTTTTTCTATTTTATTTCATTAATTGAATTTTGTTTGTTGATTAAGGCGAAGTTCCCTAAAAACCCCCGCCTTTTTTGAAATATCATGAACAGTTCCTGTAGGTTGAGCGCCTTTTTCAAGAAAATCTAGAATAACAGGAACATTTAAATAGATTTGATTCTTTATCGGATCATAAAAACCCACTTTCCGAAGATCTCTTCCCTCTCGTCGGGATCGAACATCAATTGCAACGATTCGATAAATGGCTCATTGGGATAGATGAACAATACCCCCCCCTAGAAACGTATAAGAAGTTTTCCCCTCGTACGGCTCGAGAAAATTAGAAATTATGTCTATGTATCGAATTACAATATCAAATATATCCAAAAAATCATCAAATTAATTAGACTATTGATTTAAGTACTTTTTTTTTCTTATTCTTACCCAACAAAAAAGAAAATTCGTCGTATTTGCACCCTCATAACTCAAGTTGGATAACTCTGAAATAACTCAAAAGAGAACCCTTTTAGATATTTCATTTATTGAGTGGTCTCTAACCCTTTTATTGTCTATCTCCTTTAGAATCTATTTTGATTCTTCATTCTGATCTAGTTGTTAAGACAATTGAAAAAGGTATTTACTTGTTCCAGGATCTTTGCCTTGAATCATTGGGTTTAGACATTACTTCGGTGATCTTTAAATCCTTTCAAAACGGCAGCAACATATCATTTTTTGTGATTTCTTTCTGTCAAAGAATCATACGAATGGTTGATTCCTGCGTAATACACCTTCCTTTTGAATTGGAAATTTTCTCGAATAGGACCTTTTCGGTTTATGTATCGAAAATATACTTACGAAGTTGTTCCAATTTATTGATTGATACTAACCCTAGATTATTGCCCCTGAAAAAAAATCTTTCTACTCGAGCTCCATCCTGTACTATATTACATCACCCCCCCCCCAAAAAAAAAAGAGGGTTCCAGCGGAACAGAACAAATGATGTCGAGCCAAGAGCACTTTCATTCCTATATAATATATAAAAAAATGGTGGATGTAAGACTCCACAGCTGATCATGTCCTTCAAGTCGCACGTTGCTTTCTACCACATCGTTTTAAACGAAGTTTTACCATAACATTCCTTCGGTTTGGAACCCATATGTAATTGATTCAATTATGGAATCATGAATAATCATTGGTTCGGTCGGTACATAGTAATCTATTTAACCCTATTTTTTTAGATTAATAGAATTAAATATTGGAAATTCTATAAAATAGAAATAATTTTTTTTCTAAATTTTAAAATTTAGAATATTTTTATTGTAAAAATAAAATTAGTTATAAAATTAGTTAACTAATTATAACTAATATAACACGAATAAACAAGTTATTTTGAATCTGTATCTTCAAGTACCAAGAACTCATAAGAGTTCGTTACAAAGATTTAATTGATTGAAAAATTTCCTATCCGATACATGTATTTTGCATAACATAAAATTTTCCAGCAAGGACCTTTCGTTTTTTATCATCAGTAAGAGAGAGAGAAATCCATATTAAACCATCTGTGAGTAAAAAAAGATAGATAAAAAAACACTGATGTAAGGGAAGATTTAAAATTTATGTTGTTATTTTTTCATATTTATACTGTAAAATCTGTAAAATAGGTACTATTTAACGAATCGCAAATGAATGAAATTTCCTATTTCATATGCGTGTTATTTGAACTCGATTAAATTTGTGAAAAAGATATGATTCCGCAGATTATTAAAAATTTAAAAAAGAAATAATAATCACATTCTATACCAATATTCTATTCTTAATACAGAAGGCTGTTCGAAAGGGCCATTTTTATTTTTATATATTTTATTAGATTTTTATTTATATATATTTTATTATATTATGATATATATATTAAAATATATATTAATATAATGATCACTAATAATAATCATAGATCACATTATATAATAATAATCATAGACGGGGTATGATCTGGGACGGAAGGATTCGAACCTCCGAATAGCGGGACCAAAACCCGTTGCCTTACCACTTGGCCACGCCCCATTTTTTTCTATTAGACACTAATAAACACTAATATTGGTACGGGTTATTCGTCAACTCCAGTCTAAATATCTATTATTTATAAAATGGATTACTAGAATTTTTATACATATAGACTATACATGTAGACATAGAATTAAACTGAATTTATTGATCATTACATATAATTCAATTAAGATATTGTACGAAAGTATGATTTATTCTATTCTCTTTTGATTTGAGATATAGAAGGATTTTTGATTGGGTGAGTTCAAATCAAAGAAAGTTTTTTGGTCTATCTTATTTTCTTTTTATTCATTTTTTTCTTCTATCAATAATAACATATTTATAATAATAATAAAAATAATAAAAAACTCAATTTATTAATAACTCAATCAAAATAAATACAATTATCCCCAAAACAAAATGTTTGTTATGCTTAATATATTTAGTTTAATCTGTATCTACCTTAATTCTGCTCTTTTTTCCAGTAATTTTTTCGTCGCCAAATTGCCCGAAGCCTACGCTTTTTTGAATCCAATTGTAGATATTATGCCAGTAATACCTCTGTTCTTTTTTCTCTTAGCCTTTGTTTGGCAAGCTGCTGTAAGTTTTCGATGATATTTTTAATAAAGTCCCAGATAAATTCATGATTTATTCAAAAAAAAAAAAGAATTCTACGAATTGATAAGATCAGATAAGTCCTACACTCTCAATTCAAATATTGAAATTATTGTACAACCGCGACAAATCCGGATCACCCCACTGCATTTCTTGGTGTCAAAATAAAAAAGTAGGGTATGCGGTATAAAAGTGGAGAATCTATTCTCTTTTTTCCTAAAAAAAATCTTGGAGATTGTGTAATGCTTACTCTCAAACTATTTGTTTACACGGTAGTGATATTCTTTGTTTCTCTCTTTATCTTCGGATTCCTGTCTAATGATCCAGGACGTAATCCTGGACGTGAAGAATAAAAGATAAGGTTTTTGTTTTCTTTGCTTGATTTTAAACTGTTATTAGTAAGATTTTATCTATTCCACATCCTTAAACTTCTTTAACTATTCATTTTTAACTAGAAATTAAATAAAAAAAGAGCTCGCGATAAATTCGAAAGAAAATACCAAGTCATCAACAAAAACGGAAAGAGAGGGATTCGAACCCTCGGTACGAAAAACTCGTACAACGGATTAGCAATCCGACGCTTTAGTCCACTCAGCCATCTCTCCTCCCAATTGAAAAAGGATAATACTATGTTACATTATAAAAAATAAGGCTTGAAAACGCCCGTCATAGTATTATTTTTTGATTTCGTGATTTCGTCCGAAGGGGCTTTTTAGTTTCACGGCCCGGCCTGGTCAGTACTTAGCCGGGCCCGCCCTTTTGTTCCAACGAATCATAAATAAAAAGATTTTATTTATTTTGAAAAAAAAAAAATAAAAACACTTGCTTGTTATTGCGATTCAAAATAAATAAAAAACTTTTTCAATTTCTATGATATAGAATCAAATGATATCGAATCAAAGTGCCATTTCTTTCTTAGTTAGTCCTTTTATTCCAGTTTAAATAAGAAAAAGGGAACTGTCGTTTCTTGACACAATCCATTTTTGTGTTATGGCTTAAGTTCGAGACGTATAGGTCAAAAACCTGGGGCAAAAAAACACTTGGTATTTCGTTATTTAAATTAAATGAATCCTCTTTTCCTAATCTCATTAGGTCCTCTGATACAACACGTAAACGCTCTCGTTTTCATGATTTTTTTCTGATCTTTTGTTTTACTTTTGATTAGGGTCGACAAAAGGTCCATTTATATACAATAATCGGATTGTAGCGGGTATAGTTTAGTGGTAAAAGTGTGATTCGTTCTATAACCCCCTATATAGTTAAAGGGTCTTTCGGTTTGATTAATATTCATATATTCATTCCGAACAAAAACTTTAGTTCTTAAAAGGATTGAATCCTTTACCTCTCAATGAAAAATTCGAGGAAGAATATACATTCTCGTGATTTGTATCCAAGAATCAATTTAAAATGGAAAAATTGGATTATGAGATTACGAAACATAATTTTTTTTTATTGGATCAATACTTCCAATTGAATGAGTATGAGTAAAGGACCCATGGATAAAGATAAAAAGTGTATTTCTAATCGTAACTAAATCTTCCATTTTCCATTTATATAATTGCAAATTTATATAGGGGAAATGGAAGCAAAACAGCTATTAAACAATGTCTTTGGTTTACTAAAGACATCGAGAAATTGTTTTAGCTCGGTGGAAACAAAATGCTTTTCCTAAGGATTCTTTCAAATAGAAGTAGAGAACGAAGTAACTAGAAAGATTGTTAGAATATAACCCTCCTCTTTTCTATAGGGATCGTCTAGAAAGCGGGTTGTTCTGAATAGATTCAGACAGAAAAGCTGACATAGACGTTATGGGTCGGATTTTTTTATTTCGTTCATGTCTGAATCTGGGAATTTATCCATCTTCCATAAAGGAGCCGAATGAAACCAAAGTTTCACGTTCAGTTTTGAATTAGAGACGTTAAAAATGATGAATCAACGTCGACTATAACCCCTAGCCTTCCAAGCTAACGATGCGGGTTCGATTCCCGCTACCCGCTTTTACTTTAAATCGTTATAATCTTTACTATTCTAAAATTCGAAAAATGAAATTTTTTTATATTTATTAATAAAATTAATAAAATTGAATGA